CGTCCAGTAGCTACAACAGTCTTTTTGATCGGTACCGTAGTAGCTCTTTGGTTAGGTATTGGAGCAACATTACCTATTGATAAATCCCTAACTTTAGGTCTTTTTCAAATTGATTCAACTGTTAAATACCATGATGTAGGTATCTAGGAAAGATTTACTTTGAAGTGATTATTCCCTAGAGACATTAATTTAATTTTATTATGATCCATTCCGGGAAAATACGGATCGTGCCAAAGATTAAAAACTAATTTTATTCTTTTTTTCTTTCTAATTTTTTTTCTATTATAAAAAGAAGATGAAATAATTACAATGGATTTAAAATTAAAACTTATTCTTAGATAAATCAATTGCGAAATACTTCTGTAGAGTGTCCAATATCTGTTTTACATCTTCTATTCGAAAAAATTCAATTCTCATAAGATCCTCTTGACTGTTATTCAAAAGGTCCGATAATGTATGTATATTGGACCCTTTGAGACAGTTATAGGTCCTGGAAGGCAATTCTGATTGGTCAATAAAAATACATTTCAATGGAATTCCTTTTTTGTTTTTCTTTAGATTAGTTAATCTATCTTGAAAGGTAAAAAGGGGTAGAGGAAACCTGTTTTTATTTTCTTCGAAATTAATGTCCTCTTCCTCCGCATGTAGAAAAGGAATAAATAAATCAATCAAATTACGAGAAGCTTCATAAAGTGCTTCCTTAGGAGTTAAACTTCCATTCGTCCATATTTCTAGAAAAAGTATCTCTTGTTTTTCATTCCCATTCCCATAAGAATGAATACTATGATTCGCATTTCGAACAGGCATGGATACAGCATCTATAGGATAACTTCCATCTTGAGAGTTATTTGCGGATTTCATACGATATCCGCGATCTCTCTTGATTTTTAATTCAATACACAAATCGATTGGTTCCGTCAGGTTAGCTATATGTTGTGTCGTGTCAACTATTTCCACGTAAGGTGGTGAGATGATATCTTGAGCGGTTACGTATCTAGGCCCCCTGACGCAGATGGATGCGTCTATAACTCCATACAGATTACTTCTCAATATAATTTCTTTCAAATTTAGTAAAATTTCATGTACTGATTCTTCAATACCTACTATCGTAGAATATTCATGTGCTACTTTCTCAGATTTTGCACGTGTGATACATGTTCCTTCTATTTCTCCAAGTAAAGCCCTTCGCATGGCAATACCTATGGTATCGGCTTGACCTTTCATAAGCGGGGACAGAATGAAACGACCATAATAAAGACGCTTACTGTCTACTCTTGATTCAACACATTTCCACCGTAGTGTTCGAGTGGATCCTACTACTTCCTCTCGAACCATACTATAATAATACTTATTATAATATTTGATCAGATCATTGAATCATTTATTTCTCTTGAAATCTGTTTAATTCTTATTTCTACACACGTCTTTTTTTAGGAGGTCGACACCCATTATGTGGCATAGGTGTTACATCACGTACTAAACTTAATAGTATACCACTTCTACGAATGGCTCGTAATGCTGCATCTCTTCCGAGACCAGGGCCCTTTATCATAACTTCTGCCCGTTGCATACCCTGATCCACTACTGTACGAATAGCATTTACCGCTGCGGCTTGAGCAGCATAGGGTGTACCTCTTCTTGTGCCTTTGAATCCAGAAGTACCCGCGGAGGCCCAAGAAACCACCCGACCTCGTACATCTGTAACAGTTACAATGGTATTGTTGAAACTCGCTTGAACATGAATAACTCCTTTTGGTATTCTACGTCTATTCTTACGTGAACCAATACGTCCATTCCTACGTGAACCAATTCTTGGTATAGCTTTTGTCATATTTTATCGTCTCATAAATATGAGTCAGAAATATACAGAAAGAAAAGATACGGAGATATCCATTTCATGTTAAAACAGATCTTTTATTCTTACATGGGTCCTCCCCTTTAGAAAAGAAAGTTCTTTTTTAGAAAGATTACCCTTGTCTCTGTTTATGTCTCGGATTGGAACAAATCACTATAATTCGTCCGCGCCTACGGATCAGTCGACATTTTTCACAAATTTTACGAACAGAAGTCCTTATTTTCATATTTATTATTCCTTACCTTAATTCTGAATCTACTCTTTTGAAGAAAATAAGTTTCTTGAATATTTTTTTTTTTAACTTCGAATTGTGTCCCCATGAAAGGAATGTTTAAAAAATCACCTAATCGTTCGAATCTTTGTTGCGAAGTCTATAAATTATACGTCCTCTGGTTGAATCATAACGACTTACTTCAATTTTTACTCTATCTCCTGGTAGTATCCGTATAAAACTGCGCCGGATCCTCCCTGAAGCATAACCTAGAATTAGATCTTCATTATCTAAACGGACCCGGAACATACCGTTGGGAAGTGATTCAGTAATTAAACCTTCATGAATCAATTTTTGTTCTTTCATTCCAGGTAACCCCCTTGAAGTATCAACTAATGAAGGAAGAGGTATATAACTCACTTTTCCTCTCTATTTCACAAATGGGAAGTTAGAGATAAAATTAGGATACCAGAGGAGGAGGATCACCATATATAACACAAAATTTCTCCTCCAATTCTTTCTAGTCGAGCTTCTCGATCTGTCATTATACCTTGAGAAGTAGAAAGAATTACAATTCCCATTCCACCTAAAATCTTAGGAATTCGTTGATAGTTGGAATAAATTCGTAAACCGGGTCGGCTGATACACTTTAAAACGGTTCTATATATTCCTTTCCTAGTCTTTCTATGTCGCAGGGTTGAAACCAAGAAATATTTGTTATTTTCCTGATGTTTCCGAACATTTTCAATAAAACCTTCTCGTAGAAGTATTTTAACAATGTTTTCGGTGGTATTAGTAGATGTTATTCGAACCGTTCCTTTTTTATTCATGTCAGCATTTCTTATAGAAGTTATTATATCGGCAATAGTGTTCCTACCCATAACGAACTATAATTTTTTGTGCCTCCTAATTTTGATATAATCAACATGTTTCCTTTTTTCTTTTTTTTTTTTTTGAATTATTAAATTTTAAAAAGTATATGCGTGAGACACAATCTATTAATTTGATCTATTTCAGATAGCCTACTATATCATAGTGTCATCTACTAGTATTTATAATACCTCGGGAGCTAATGAAACTATTTTAGTAAAATTCAACTGTCTCAATTCCCGAGCGATCGCACCAAAAACTCGAGTTCCTTTTGGATTTCCTTCTTGATCAATGACGACCGCTGCATTGTCATCATATCGTATTATCATACCGTTGTCACGTTTGAGTTCTTTACATGTACGTACAATTACAGCTCTAATGACTTCTGATCTTTCTAGAGGCATATTTGGCACTGCTTCTTTGATTACAGCAACAATAACGTCACCAATATGAGCATATCGGTGATTACCAGCTCCTATGATTCGAATACACATCAATTCTCGAGCTCCGCTGTTATCCGCTACATTCAAAAGGGTCTGAGGTTGAATCATATATTTTTTATTTGAATCTGTTATTTCAATGCAAAGGATGAAGGAAAAAAAGAAATATTGTCCGTCCAGAATAAACCTGCGGTTGTTTTTTCATCCTCAATATCCCTTTTGTTTAGTTCTACATCCCTATCATGAAATAACAAATTGAGTTCGTATAGGCATTTTGCACGCAGCTATTGAAATAGCTGCTCTGGCTATAGTTTCTGATACTCCGCCCATTTCATAAAGTATTCGACCCGGTTTAACAACAGATACCCAATATTCGGGGGATCCCTTTCCCGAACCCATACGTGTTTCCGTAGGTCTTACTGTAACAGGTTTGTCGGGAAATATACGTACCCATATTTTTCCACCACGACGCGCATATCGTGTCATTGCTCTCCGCCCCGCTTCTATCTGTCTAGCTGTGATCCAAGCGGGTTCAAGCGCCTGAAGAGCGTATCCGCCGAAACAAATATGATTGCCTCGATAAGATATTCCCTTCATTCTTCCTCTATGTTGTTTACGAAATCTGGTTCTTTTGGGGTTATAGTTGATGGTTGTTTCTTAATTCCATCTCTATTGCAGAACCGGACATGAGAGTTTCTTCTCATCCAGCTCCTCGCGAATGAAACGATTCAATAATATTACAGATACGCATGTATAATTATTATAAATATAATAATTATTAATTATTATATTTATAATAATTAATATAAGTAATTATAAGTAATGAATGGCATTTATTGATATTTAATTTGTTACATATTTAATTTGTTACAAAGGAAGATGTATATACAAAATATACAGCTAGACGTGTATATTATTAGATATAGAAAATATAAAAAATGCTTCTTTTTTTAGAATATAACGTAGAATATAATGAATCCTTATTTTTACCTCTATCGAATCGCGCCAAAAATTGTAATCCAATAAATAAAGATTTCGCGGGCGAATATTGACTCTTTCATTCGTAGTGTCAGTCAATTCATGACACCTCTCAGAATAAATCAATTTTTTCTTGGTTCGTTCCGCCATCCCACCCAATGAATTATTAGGATTCGTTTTCAATAGAATCCTATGCAGTCACAGGTTTCGTCGTTCCCATAGCTTCTCCATTAATGGTTAGGCCTGAACTCTGCAATGGAGCTTCCGGCAAAATTCGTTCCCGAGTCAATCTCCTCAGTTTTTATTAACCCGAGGCTCTTTATTCTTTATTATTTATTATTTTTTTTTTCTTTTTTTTATATTATTTTATTTATTTATATTTCATTTATATATTTATATCAGTATTGATTATATCAGTATTAATGCTTTATCACACTGCCTTTTATGAGTTGATTCATAGACCATACATATTGGAATCATATATCATTGATATTTTTGTTCTCTCTTTCTATCATCCTTCCATTTATCCACATCCCTTTATTTTTGCTTCACAGCCCATAATCAGATTTCTTTTTTATGGAAAAAATTTCAGTTGCTACAACTATATGATCGATCCACCCATATAGTGACTGTTTCTTGGGATCTT